AGAAATAACAAGAAAAATTCATATTCTGATACATAAGAGTTATATAGGAATCGAAATAGTCTTTTATTTTCTTTTTTCAAAAGAAAAAAAGATTTCATTGAAGTAATAAGACTATTCCAATTTGAATAATAGTTGAGAAAGAATCGCAATAAATGCAAGGATGGAACATCTTGAATCCGGTATTCAAGGAGTTGAACCAGGATCTCTAAATGGATAGGATAGGGTATTTCTATATGTGATAGATAATGTAAATGCAAAAATTTGTCTTCTAAAAAGGGAAATATTGAATGAATAGATTGTAAATTTTGAAACTTTGGTATTTCTTTTTCTTCCGGACAAGATAGTTGCCCTAGCGAAAGTGGGATTTCTACAATGATCGCAAACCCCTCAGATAGAATCTGAGAATAAAACTCAGAATAAAAATAATTGCTGGGATCCAACAATCGATCTTGGTTAGGCTGATTAACCAAATTAATCCAAAAATTCTGCTGATACATTCGAATAATTAAACGTTTCACAAGTAGTGAACTAAATTTCTTGTTATTACAACCATAAATTTCCACAGGCTCGGCACCATTTAATCCATAATCATGGGCAAATGCATAAATATATTCCTGAAAGAAAAGGGGGTAGACGAAGTATTGTTGACGAGATTTCTGTTTTTCGGAATACCCTTCGAATTTTTCCATTTATATTCTATTTCTACTTGAATCAGAGAAAAAAAGCATTTCTCGGTTTATCAAATGATGATACATAGTGCAATATGGTCAGAACAAGGTGTTGCATAATACAAACCCTGTAAAGAAAGGGAGTCTAATCCATAGATCTTTTTCCGCTCCTTTTCTATCCAATTAATTTATGTTTGTTCTAATTACAAAACAAACAAGAACTTATCTTTTATTTTTGCGGGCCAATCGCTCTTTTGACTTTGGAATACAGTCTCTTTATCAATATACTGTTTCTTTTACACATTGAATTCATAACATCCCTTTTCAATCCATAATCAAGAATAATTAGGATTTCTAAAAAAAAAAGTAAAGGGTCCACTCATAGGAAAACCTAACCTTTCCCCGCATCAGGCACTAATCTATTTTTAACGTCTAATTAGATTGGGGAATCCTTCCAATTAATTAAGAAGTTAAGCTCGTTGCTTTTTATTTTATCAGAATTAGAGCCAAGCTCTATCCATTTATTCACTAGACCCAGAAAATCGGAATTTTTTTATTAAAAAAAAAAAATTGATTTTATTACGACATGCTATTTTTTCCATTCATTACCTTTGAGGATCAGTCGTGGTCTTCTAGACTCTACCAAGAGTCTGGACGAATTTGTTGCTTCATCCAAGTGTGTAAAAGATCATAGTCGCACTTAAAAGCCGAGTACTCTACCATTGAGTTAGCAACCCAGATAAAATAGGACTCTTAGACACGATCGAAATCCAAAAATCGATGGAATTACACCGAACGCTCCTGTCAAAACATTGAATTAGCAAGACATCAAAAGAAAGATTTTATCACCCCGTTAAAAACACTCAAATACCAAAATGAACTGATCCCGTTCAATTTCACTAACGGTAAAAAAGAAGGGGCCCTAATCACAATGGCAAAATTGCCTTTCTTCTATAGAGAGTACATGCAAGGGGGGCAACCCCATTATTTGAACGAAGTGTAGACAGAAATACCGAATATGGAGTGACGATAAAGAGACCCAGCTATCTACAAATTCTATTTGTTTAATAGACCTTTGTCAATGGAAAGACAATGCAATTAGATACAAAAAGGAAATAAAATAAGGACTTTTGTTGGATTGGCACGACATAAATAAATGCAATAAAAAAATAGGACTAAGAAAAAGGGAAATTGTGTCTAAATAAGGTACTAGCGACCCTCTCCTACTTTTTTATTCATTTAGTTCTCAATTAACTCAAAGTTCGTTCTTTATCCTTAAAGAATTCTGCTTTCCTTAAAATATCATAAACTGTTCTTGTAGGTTGAGCACCCTTTTCAAGGAAATAGAGAATAGCTGGAACATTTAAACAAGTTTGATTCTTTATTGGATCATAAAAACCCACTTTTTGAAGATCTCTTCCTTCTCTTCGAGATCGAACATCAATTGCAACGATTCGATAGATAGCTTATTGGGATAGATGTAGATAAACAACCCCTCCCCTAGAAACGTATAGGAGGTTTTCTCCTCATACGGCTCGAGAAAATGATTCTAATTTCTGTCTATAATACAAGTAAATAGAAATTCGATTGTGACTTGCATTAATTTCCTTAAAGAAAAGAAAAAAAAATTTCATTTATACTCATAACTCAAGTTGGCTAATTTTGACTGACAGACTTCAAAAGAAAAACCCTTAAATTTTTTGAGTCGTCTCTAAACTCTTTTCTTTATCTTATCTCGAACAAATTCACTTTTATTCCTTATTCTGATCTAATTCTATTGTTGAGACGGTTGAAAATCGTGTTTACTTGTTTCGGAATCCTTTATCTTTGATTTGTGAAATCCTTGGGTTTAGACATTACTTCGGGAATTCCTATTCTTTTTTCTTTCAAAAGAGTAGCAACATACCCTTTCTTTTTTCTTATTTCCTTCGATAAAGCATTTCACTCTTCTATAGAAATCAAATATGAACGATTGATTCAGATAGACTTTTAATGGATAAAGTTTTTCCAATCTTCCAAAATTGGACTTTTTTCTTATTTTAACCTTTTGATTTCTATATTAAGGATAGACTGACAAAGTTGGCCTAATTTATTAGTTTTCACTAACCCTAGATTCTTTCCCTTGATAAAAAAGAAATTCTGTCCTCTCGAGCTCCATCGTGTACTATTTACTTACAAACAACCCAGCGCAAATTAGGTTCGGGCCAAATAAAATAGAACAGACTATGTCGAGCCAAGAGCATTTTCATTACTATGGAAAATGGTGGATAGAAAAATCCACAATCAATCATGTCCTTCAAGTCGCACGTTGCTTTCTACCACATCGTTTTAAACGAAGTTTTACCATAACATTCCTCTAATTTCATTGCAAAATGGTATCGAGAATTGATCCAATATGGAAGGAATCATGAATAGTCATTGCTTTTGTATACTAATTCAAACTTGCTATCTATGGAGAAATATGGATAAGAGAAAGTAAGTATTTATCGGGGAACACTCCGTAAAGATCCAATTTATTTAAACTCATATTCTATCATATGAATGAAACATAGTTGGAAAAAGAGGAATAAAATAGTTTGCTTAAGACTTATTTATTATTGAATTTTCATTCTCAACAGAGAACTCAAGATGATCAATCCTGAAATGAGAAGGATCTACTCTTCCACAACAAATAAACTATCAACCTCTAGTTGAATTAATTAAATTCATTAATATATTTTTCTGTAACAAAAAAATTAACTATTAACCAAATAAGCTATGCCAATAAAAAGATTAGTAGTTTTGGGATAGTTATAAAATTCTCACACTTCTTCGACTCGAATAACAAAAGAAAGAAAATTTTTTGTAAAGTAAAATTTTGGTCTTTGCTTTTACTTATAGCATTCTTTCTTTTAGGTAAAAAAAAGAACTAAAAATAAAAAATAAGAAAAGTACAATTTTTTTTCATGAAAATAAAGATATTAAATTTGAGTGGACTTGACACTTGATTTTTTTTTATAAGAAAGAAAATGAATGCTTCGAAATGCATCTAATCTACGAGTTCATAAGAGAAAATTATTCTCTTTAATAAACTTTTTTTGTGTCATGCAGGGCCCAATACGATTCCATCTTTCACTTCATCAGAAAAAATCTGGGACGGAAGGATTCGAACCTCCGAGTAACGGGACCAAAACCCGCTGCCTTACCACTTGGCCACGCCCCATTTCATGCGACACTAATAAACACTATTATTTTAATATATTATTCGTCAATCCCACTTCAATTACCTAAAAAATGAGGGATATTTTCTTGCTAGGATTCTATAGACATGCGGATAATATAGAATCCAAAAAATGCATTGATCATTACATGGAATTCTATTAAGATATTATATGAAAGTCGAATTTCTTCCATTCTCATTTGAGAATGCGAATACAAGGAGGTATTTTGTGTTTGGGAAAGTCCGAAGAAAAAAGGATTTTGAATCCACCTTTTCTTTTGCTTTTTTCCCTTAGAAAAATAACTCAATCAAAATCCAATTATCTACTCTACAAGAACGAAATGCTTGTTATGCCTAATATACTTAGTTTAACCTGTATCTGTTTTAATTCTGTTCTTTGTCCAACTAGCGTTTTCTTCGCCAAATTACCCGAAGCTTATGCCATTTTCAATCCAATCGTGGATGTTATGCCTGTCATACCTGTACTCTTTTTTCTATTAGCGTTTGTTTGGCAAGCCGCTGTAAGTTTTCGATGAAATCTTTACTATTCTGTCTGCCAATAAAAAAAATGGATAAGAGCCGAGAAGTCTTATATTATGAACCTTCGATTCTAAAATTGCAATTCTTCTACATTGAATATATAGCTGGAGCAATAAATTTGGATCTTCCTTTCTACCCCCTGCACCTACGTTGAGCAAGTACCTTTAGGTACCCACACAATACCTAAACTAATTTTTGATATTGATAAGAGTGCTTATTATAAAGCAATTCTTGCAATTTTTTTTTTAGAATTGATTTTTTCATTTTTAGGTGTCAAAATAAACAAAACCCATCCTAGTGGATCTGTGTGGTAAGGAAAAATGGGTAATCTATTCCTTAACAAAAAAAATCTTGGAGATTATGTAATGCTTACTCTCAAACTTTTTGTTTATACAGTAGTGATATTCTTTGTTTCCCTCTTTATCTTTGGATTCTTATCTAATGACCCAGGACGTAATCCTGGGCGTGAGGAGTAAAAATCCAAAATTTTTGGGAATTTTTTCTTACAAATTGGATTTATTTCGTACATTTATCTATGAGAAAATCCGGGGGTCAGAATTCCTTACAATTCGAAAGTCCCAAATGATCCGAGGGGGCGGAAAGAGAGGGATTCGAACCCTCGGTACAAAAAAATTGTACAACGGATTAGCAATCCGCCGCTTTAGTCCACTCAGCCATCTCTCCTCGTTCCAAATCGAAAGGTTTTCGTGATATGACAGAGACAAGAAATAACCATTGCAAAAAATCCTTCCTTTTTCTTTCATTTCAAAAGTGCATAAAAATTATATTGCCAATTCCATTTTAATTATATTCTTTTTTCTTCATGTTAATATTAATAAAAAAAAGAATATAATTCTTGTTTTTTCTTTCCAAAATTCGATATAGGCTGGGCTGAGATGAGAGACAATCAGATAAATTTTCTCTTCAGCGGGCAGTTCCATATAGGATTTGTTAGAATAAAACAAGCAGGTTATAATATAATTCTTTTTTTATTTATTCACAAAGCAAAAAGGGTTCTTATCAAACCCACAATAAAATTGGAAAGAAAGATAAAGTAAGTAGACCTGACCCCTTGAATAATGCCTCTATTCGCTATTCTGATATAAAAATTCGATGTGGATGAAATTGGTGTATAAGCGGATTTTTTTTATTTCCTTAGACTTAGATCGCGCAAGGCAAGAATTTTTCGCTATTTACGATTTCATATTCTTGTTACTAGACATTCTATAGGAATAAGAAGAAATCGCAACTCTTTTCCGTTACACATAAAAAGGGTTTCAAAAGTCAATTTTTCTTTTCAATATCTTTCTTTTTTTCAGAATCCTATTTTTGTTCTTCCACCCATGCAATAGAGAGCGAATGAGAAAAGAGGGGTTATTTTTCCCTTAAAAGATAGGCTTTGAAATAGGAATCGTGGAATAATGCTGAATTCCAATTTTTCTTTCTTTATTTCTTAAGATTAAGAAAAATAAATTGAATGAAATTCGTGGATTTACCACGACCTTGGTTGTGACCCCATAGATAAAAATGCAAAATTTCTATCTTCGAGACCATTGAAAAAGGGCATTGAACGAGAAAGAAATCGTCCACAGATAATCAAACTATCGTATGCCCTGGAAGTAATATGAGGTGCTCGGAAATGGTTGAAGTAATTGAATAGGAGGATCACTATGACTATAGCCCTTGGTAGAGTTACTAAAGAAGAAAATGATCTATTTGATATTATGGACGACTGGTTACGAAGGGACCGTTTCGTTTTTGTAGGATGGTCCGGCCTATTGCTCTTTCCTTGTGCTTATTTCGCTTTAGGGGGTTGGTTTACAGGGACCACTTTTGTAACTTCTTGGTATACCCATGGATTGGCTAGTTCCTATTTGGAAGGTTGCAATTTCTTAACCGCAGCGGTTTCCACTCCTGCCAATAGTTTAGCACACTCTTTGTTGCTACTATGGGGCCCGGAAGCACAGGGGGATTTTACTCGTTGGTGTCAATTAGGTGGTCTGTGGACTTTTGTCGCTCTCCACGGGGCTTTTGCACTAATAGGTTTCATGTTACGTCAATTTGAACTTGCTCGGTCTGTTCAATTGCGGCCTTATAATGCAATTTCATTCTCTGGTCCAATCGCAGTTTTTGTTTCCGTATTCCTTATTTATCCACTGGGACAATCTGGTTGGTTCTTTGCGCCGAGTTTTGGCGTAGCAGCTATATTTCGATTTATCCTTTTCTTCCAAGGATTTCATAATTGGACGTTGAACCCATTTCATATGATGGGAGTTGCCGGAGTATTAGGCGCAGCTCTGCTATGCGCTATCCATGGGGCTACCGTAGAAAACACTCTATTCGAAGATGGTGATGGTGCAAATACCTTCCGCGCTTTTAACCCAACTCAAGCTGAAGAAACTTATTCAATGGTCACTGCTAACCGCTTTTGGTCCCAAATCTTTGGTGTTGCTTTTTCCAATAAACGTTGGTTACATTTCTTTATGCTATTTGTACCTGTCACAGGTTTATGGATGAGTGCTATTGGCGTAGTTGGCCTGGCTCTGAACCTACGTGCCTATGACTTCGTTTCCCAGGAAATCCGTGCAGCGGAAGATCCTGAATTTGAGACTTTCTACACCAAAAATATTCTTTTAAACGAGGGTATTCGTGCGTGGATGGCAGCTCAGGATCAGCCTCATGAAAATCTTATATTCCCTGAGGAGGTTCTACCACGTGGAAACGCTCTTTAATGGAACTTTCGTTTTAGCTGGTCGTGACCAAGAAACCACCGGCTTTGCTTGGTGGGCTGGGAATGCCAGACTTATCAATTTGTCCGGTAAACTACTTGGAGCTCATGTAGCCCATGCCGGATTAATCGTATTCTGGGCCGGAGCAATGAACCTATTTGAAGTGGCCCATTTCGTACCAGAAAAGCCCATGTATGAACAAGGGTTAATTTTACTTCCGCACTTAGCTACTCTGGGTTGGGGAGTAGGGCCGGGGGGAGAAGTTTTAGATACTTTCCCTTACTTTGTATCCGGAGTACTTCACCTAATTTCCTCCGCAGTCTTAGGTTTCGGTGGCATTTATCACGCGCTTCTGGGACCCGAG